ACCCGCGCATGGTGGATTCACAATCCACTGCCTTGATCCACTTGGCTACATCCGCCCCTTCCCTTATCTAGCTAAAGGATTTTCTCTTTTTTCCATTCATCATTATACTTCAGATTAAGATCGAGATATTGGACATAGAATGCCAATTTCAAAAATGTAAAAAAAGGAGTAATCAGCCGTGACACGTTCACTAAAAAAAAATCCTTTTGTAGCTAATCATTTATCGGGAAGAATTGAAAAACTCAACAGGAGGGAGGAGAAAGAAATCATAGTGACTTGGTCTCGGGCATCTACCATTATACCCACAATGATTGGCCATACAATCGCTATTCATAATGGAAAGGAACATTTACCTATTTATATCACAGATCGTATGGTCGGTCACAAATTGGGAGAATTCGCACCTACTCTCACTTTCGTGAGACACGCGAGAAACGATAATAAATCTCGTCGTTAGTCGTTCTACTAAGTATTCATGACTAAATCCAACATCCAACAAGATAGACTTTTCTGACTTATCTTATACTATACTTCACCTAAGCACTTATCATTCATTGGCGGGGGAGAACTTTTATGATAAAGAACGAAAATTCGGATAGAGAAGCAAATGTGTTAGCTCAACATATATGTATGTCTGTTTTCAAAGCACGAAGAGTAATTGATCAGATTCGCGGACGTTCTTATGAGGAAACACTCATGATACTGGAACTAATGCCTTATCGGGCATCTTATCCAATCTTAAAATTAGTTTATTCTGCAGCAGCAAATGCTAGTCATAATATGGGTTTGAATGAAGCTGATTTATTTATTAGTAAAGCTGAAGTCAATAGAGGCGCTATTGTGAAAAAGTTAAGACCCCGGGCTCGAGGGCGTAGTTATATGATAAAAAAAACCACTTGTCATATAAAGATTCTTTTAAAAGAAAAATAGAGATTTTTTATTCATCTAAAGAAATATAATTTAGATTCCTATTTAGAAAAAAAATGGATGGAAAAATAATAGAAAAATATGGGACAAAAAATAAATCCACTTGGTTTTAGACTTGGAACAACTCAAAGTCATCATTCTTTTTGGTTCGCAAAACCAAAGAATTTCTCCATGGGTCTACAAGAAGATGAAAGAATACGGAATTGTATTAAGGACTATGTAAAAAAAAATAAGAGAATATCTTCAGGTTTCGAAGGAATTGCCCATATAGGAATTCAAAAAAGAATAGATTTGATTCAGGTCATAATCTATATTGGATTTCCCAATTTATTAATAGAAGGACGAACACGGGGAGTCGAAGAATTACAGATGAATGTACAAAAAGAGTTTCATTCTGTAAACCGGAGACTCAACATTGCTATCACAAGAATTGAAAAGCCTTATGGACAACCTAATATTCTTGCAGAATATATAGCTTTACAATTAAAAAATAGAGTCTCATTTCGAAAGGCAATGAAAAAAGCTATTGAATTAACTGAACAAACAGGTACAAAAGGAATTCAAGTGCAAATTGCAGGGCGTATCGACGGAAAAGAGATTGCACGTGTCGAATGGATCAGAGAAGGCAGGGTTCCCTTACAAACAATTCGCGCTAAAATTGATCACTGTTCCCATACAATTAGAACTATCTATGGAGTCTTAGGCATCAAAATTTGGATATTTGTAAACCAAGAATAATAAAATAAGAATAATGGATCTTTCTTTATCTCGCCATTCTGCTCATCGATAGAAAAGATTTAGAAACTATTTCCTTCTTTTTATTTTTTTTTTTTCTTAATCAAAGAAAAACGAACAATTCTAATTCTATAAGGTTCAATAAAAATTTGATTTACCCTTTCTTTAATTTATATTTTAGTATAATTGCTATGCTCAGTGTGTGACTCGTTAGTTTTCTCTTTAGAGTTGAGAATTGAGATAAAAAAAAACAGGCTGACCCCACTATAAACTTAGTAACTATCAAAACTAAAGAAACTCAAAACTAATAACCAACTTATTGCTTCGTATTGTCGAGATCCCAAGAAACAGTCACTATATGACTGAATCGATCATATAGTTGTAGCAACTGAAATCCTTTTCATAAAAAAGAAATCTGATTATGAATTGTGAAAAAAAAAAGGGATGTGGAAAAATGGAAGGATGATAGAAAGAGAGAATAAAGATCTCAATGATATATGATTCCCATATGTATGGTTTATGAAGAATTACCCCATAAAAAAGCAGTGTTATAAAGCATCAACATCAATATACAATAAAAATACAAAATACACAATTCCAATATAATAAGAAATATACAAATAAAAATAGAAAGAAAATAGAATAAATATAAGAAAAGAAATGAAATTAAAATAAGAATTTAAATAATCTAATCAATATGTATAATATAGTCTATTATGTATCTAATAAGATAGAAATAGATAAAGAAATAATAAGATATCAAATATCAAAGATAGAAAAATCTATAATATAAAAAATAGAAAATAGAGAATAATTTAATTGAGCTTCGGGTTAAGAAAAACTGAGGAGACTGACTCGGAAACAAATAACAGATTTTGTTGAGAGCTCCATTGCAGAGTTCAGGCCTAAGCATTAATGGAGAAGCTATGGGAACGATGGAACCTGTGACTACATAGGATTTTCTTGAAAACGAAGAAATCCTAATGATTCATTGGGTAGGATGGCGGAATGAACCAAGAAAAAATGGATTTCTTCTTAAGGGTCATGAATTGACCCTACAAATGAAGGAGGAAAGAGTCAATATTCGCCCGCGAACCCTTTCTTTCTTTTTATTTAATTTAAGAATTTCATTTATTGGATGACTATTGGCGTGATTCAATAGAGGTAAAGTAAAATACTTTAGAAATCTTGATAAAAGAAAGAAGCATTCTATATAAACAAACACGCCTAGTTATCTAGTTATATATACAGCTACCTATGTAACAAATTCAATATCAAAAAGAATTAGTATATTCTATCTTTTGATAGAGAATGAAATACATAAATACATGTATATATGTAATATTATTGAATCATTTCATTCGCGAGGAGCTGGATGAGAAGAAACTCTCATGTCCGGCTCTGCAGTAGAGATGGAATTCAGAAACAACCATCAACTATAACCCCAAAAGAACCAGATTTCGTAAACAACATAGAGGTAGAATGAAGGGAATATCTTGTCGAGGCAATCATATTTGTTTTGGCAGATATGCTCTTCAGGCACTTGAACCTGCTTGGATCACAGCTAGACAAATAGAAGCAGGGCGAAGAGCAATGACACGATATGCACGTCGTGGTGGAAAGATATGGGTACGTATCTTTCCCGACAAACCTGTTACTGTAAGACCTACAGAAACACGTATGGGTTCGGGCAAGGGATCCCCCGAATATTGGGTATCCGTTGTTAAACCGGGCCGAATACTTTATGAAATGAGTGGAGTATCAGAAACTGTAGCCAAAGCTGCTATGGAAATAGCTGCATGCAAAATGCCTATACGAACTCAATTTGTTATTTCAGGATAGGTAAACAAAAGTAAAAGGAGTATTGAGAATGAAAAAACAACCACGGATTTCTTTATCTCTGGACAGACAATATTTCTTTTTCCCTTATCCCTTGCATTGAAATAAGAGATTCAAATAAGAATGATATGATTCAACCTCAGACCCTTTTGAATGTAGCGGATAACAGTGGAGCTCAAGAATTGATGTGTATTCGAATCATAGGAACTGGTAATCACCGATATGCTCATATCGGCGATGTTATTGTTGCTGTAATAAAAGAAGCAGTGCCCAACATGCCTCTAGAAAGATCAGAAATAATTAGAGCTGTGATTGTACGCACGTGTAAAGAACTCAAACGTGACAACGGCATGATAATACGATATGATGACAATGCAGCGGTTATCATTGATCAAGAAGGAAATCCAAAAGGAACTCGAATTTTTGGTGCGATTGCTCGGGAATTGAGACAGTTGAATTTTACTAAAATAGTTTCATTAGCACCCGAAGTATTATAGATGAAAATAGGATATATCCTATCTATATATAGAATATATAGATAGAATAGAATATTCAAATATCTGAAATAGATCCGATTAATAGATTGTGTCTCATGCATATACTTTAAATTTCTAATAATTTTTTAGAATTTCATAATTTCAAAAAAGAAAATAAAACAAAAAAGAAGCATGTTGATTATATCAAAATGAGGAGGCACCAATAACTATAGTTCGTCATGGGTAGGGACATTATTGCCGATATAATAACTTCTATAAGAAATGCTGACATGGATCAAAAGGGAAGAGTTCAAATAGTATCTACTAATATCACTAAAAACATTGTGAAAATACTTTTACGAGAAGGTTTTATTGAAAACGTTCGAAAACATCAAGAAAGTCAAAAAAATTTCTTGGTTTCAACCTTACGACATAGAAAGACTAGGAAAGGTAATAAAATAATTTTAAAGCGTATCAGCCGACCCGGTCTACGAATCTATTCCAACTATAAACGAATTCCTAAGATTTTAGGTGGAATGGGAATTGTAATTCTTTCTACTTCTCGAGGTATAATGACAGATCGAGAAGCTCGACTAGAAAAAATTGGAGGAGAAATCTTGTGTTATATATGGTGATTCTCCTCGGGTACCCTAATTTTTTCTCGAACTTACTATTTGTAAAATAGAGAAGAGAAGTGAATTATAGAACTCTTCCTCTATTAGTTAATACTTAAAGGGGGTTCCCTGGAATGAAAGAACAAAAATTGATTCATGAGGGTTTAATTACTGAATCACTTCCCAACGGTATGTTCCGAGTTCGGTTAGATAATGAAGATCTAATTCTAGGTTATATTTCAGGGAGAATCCGGCGCAGTTTTATACGTATACTACCCGGAGATAGAGTAAAAATCGAAATGAGTCGTTATGATTCAACCAGGGGACGTATAATTTATAGACTTCGCAAAAAAGATTCGAACGATTAGATCATTCTTTTAAACATCCTTTTCGTAGGGATATAATTCGAAGTTCAAAAATGCAATAAACTGATTTTTGTTTCCAAAAAAATAGATTCAGAATGAAGGTAAGGAATTCTAAATATGAAAATAAGGGCTTCTGTTCGTAAAATTTGTGAAAAATGTCGCTTGATTCGTAGGCGAGGGCGAATTATAGTCATTTGTTCCAATCCGAGACATAAACAGAGACAGGGGTAATCCTTCTCAAGTTCTAAATCAAGAACTCTTTAAAAGAAAAACCCATGTACATGTAAAAAGAAAGAAGGATGGATTCGTTTTCATATGAAATGGATATCTCCGTATCTTTCTGTAGATTTATGATTCTTCTTTCTTTTTATTTTATTCTTATGAATATGATCTAATAAAATATGACAAAACCTATAGCAAAAATTGGTTTACGTAAGAATGCACGCATTGGTTCAAATAAGAATGAACGTAGAATACCAAAAGGAGTTATTCATGTTCAAGCGAGTTTCAACAATACTATTGTAACTGTTACAGACGTACGAGGTCGGGTGGTTTCTTGGGCTTCCGCAGGTACTTCTGGATTCAGAGGCACAAGAAAAGGAACACCCTATGCTGCTCAAGCCGCGGTATTTAATGCTATTCGTACATTAGTGGATCAGGGTATGCAACGAGCAGAAGTTATGATAAAGGGTCCAGGTCTCGGAAGAGATGCGGCATTACGAGCCATTCGTAGAAATGGGATGCTATTAAGTTTCGTACGTGATGTAACACCCATGCCGCATAATGGATGTCGCCCCCCTAAAAAAAGACGTGTGTAGAAATAAGAATTCAAGAGATTCCAAGAGAAATAAATGATTCAATGATCTGATCCAATAATCATAAATAAAAGAAAAAGAATAGTATGGTTCGAGAAGAAGTAGCAGGATCCACTCGAACACTACAGTGGAAATGTGTTGAATCAAGAGTAGACAGCAAGCGTCTTTATTATGGTCGTTTCGTTCTGTCCCCGCTTATGAAAGGTCAAGCCGATACCATAGGTATTGCCATGCGAAGGGCTTTACTTGGAGAAATAGAAGGAACATGTATCACACGTGCAACATCTGAAAATGTGCTGCATGAATATTCTACGATAGCAGGTATTGAAGAATCAGTACATGAGATTTTAATAAATTTGAAAGAGATTGTACTGAGAAGTAATCTCTATGGAGTTAGGGACGCATCTATTTGCGTCAGGGGTCCAAAATACATAACAGCTCAAGATATCATCTCACCGCCTTCTGTAGAAATAGTTGACACGACACAGCATATAGCTAACCTGACAGAACCAATTGATTTGTGTATTGAATTACAAATCAAGAGAGATCGCGGATATCGTATGAAATCCACAAACGACTCTCACGATGGAAGTTATCCTATAGATATTGTATCCATGCCTGTTCGAAATGCGAATCATAGTATTCATTCTTATGGGAATGGGAATGAAAAACAAGAGATACTCTTTCTAGAAATATGGACGAATGGAAGTTTAACTCCTAAAGAAGCACTTTATGAAGCTTCTCGTAATTTGATTGATTTATTGATTCCTTTTCTACATGCAGAGGAAGAGGACATGAATCTCGAGGAAAATGAAAACAGATGGAATCTACCCTTTTGCTTTCAAGACAGATTCACTAATCTCAAGAAAAACAAAAAAGGAATTCCATTGACATGTATTTTTATTGACCAATCAGAATTGTCTTCCAGGACCTATAATTGTCTCAAAAGGTCCAATATACATACATTATTGGACCTTTTGAGTTACAGTCAAGAAGATCTTATGAAAATGGAATATTTTCGCATAGAAGATGTAAAACAGATATTGGGTACTCTACATAAGCATTTTGCAATCGATTTACCTAAGAAAAAGTTTTCATTTTAAATCCATTGGAATCTTTTCATTTTTAGAAATAAAAAAGAATAGAATGAGTTTTTCATCTCCGACACGGTCCATATATTTGCAGAATAGATCATAATAAGATTGATGTATCTAAGGAAGATCCAGAAGGGGATCTTCCTTAGATACCTATGTCGTGGTATTTAACGGTTTAATCAATTTGAAAAAGACCTAAAGTTAGGGATTTCTCAATAGGTAAAGTTGCTCCGATACCTAACCAAAGGGCTACTGCGGTACCGATCAAAAAGACTGTTGTAGCTACTGGACGACGAAATGGATTTTGGAATTTATTGACATTCTCCAAAAAGGGTACTGTCAATAATCCTATTGGTACTGAAACCATTAAAAGAACACCCAATAACTTATTGGGTACTGTGCGAAGTATTTGAAATACGGGAAAGAAGTACCATTCGGGTAATATTTCCAACGGAGTTGCAAACGGATCCGCCGGTTCACCGATCATTGACGGCTCTAGAACTGCTAAGCCCACATTACATGCAATAGTGCCTAGAATTACTACTGGAAAAATATATAAAAGATCATTAGGCCATGCAGGTTCTCCATAGTAATTATGTCCCATCCCTTTAGCTAATTTAGCTCTTAATACAGGATCATTCAAATCAGGTTTCTTTGTTATTTGGATAGGTGAATCCTTGTGGATCCATCCCCCAAAGGAACCGGACATGATAATTTTTTATCATCCGGCTCGAGCAAGAATCAAAAGAATCACAGAAATAGATCCATAGAACATAAATAGGTCCATAGAAGATCTATATTTCATACATATCTACATATATAATGTAGAATGACTCTATGTAAGAAAAGATTTATCAAATTCCATTTCCCCCGAGTTGCAACGATTCATTGCAAAGAATTCAGTTCTGGCAACAAGGAAATGCTCAATATCCAAGTAGGCTTACAAATTCGATCATGATCAAGTGCTTTTTGGATTGTCTCATGTCTTTTGGTTGGTATTTATCCCCACAACATCTCGATTGTATTACATACAAAAATACAAAGTTTTTACTTGTTACTAATAAAGTCTAGCCCCTGTTCTTCCTTAGATCCCTTATTTCACTCCGATAGTATCATAGATCAGGGTCGATGCAGAGGAAATGAATGCATCTACATACTATAAAAAACTTACTAAGATTACTATACTATCAATTAATTATAATAAAATGACTAAAAAAAAAAAGAAAAATCAAACAAAGTGGAATAAATAGAACATTGGATCATTCCACATCACTTATTCTAGGGATCTTACGGAGCCTGTTCATGCATGACATGATTCGGGTATGATCATAGAAAACATTCTCCTCAAGCGAACCGGCCTATCCTATGCTACATAAAGGGACTGACGTGATGGTTGGATGCGGAGACACATTGGGTTGTGAATTCCAATGTGGCGGATAAAATCATATATCTGCATGGGCCAATCAATAGTTCAAGTCACACACTCCCATAATCCATCCTCTTTTAGGAAAATATACTTCAACTATTCGATTCGTATCAAATAAACAATACTTCAGAGTTGAATAGAAGTATCCAAATAACATGCCTTATTCTTAAATAATCCATATTTGTAGCAATGAAAGACTCTTGTTCCTCCCCGATATGATAAATTACAAATATCTATGATCTGCCTTCTCTATAAAGGACCCGAAATACCTTGCTTACGTATCATTGGAAAATGCATTAACATAAATACGGCAGTAAGAAGAGGCAATACAAAAGTATGTAAACTATAAAAACGAGTCAAAGTGGATTGGCCCACACTAGCACTTCCACGTAATAATTCTACCAAAGGCGATCCTATTATAGGAATAGCTTCAGGCACGCCTGTTACAATTTTTACTGCCCAATAGCCAATTTGGTCCCGAGGTAAGGAATAACCAGTTACGCCAAAAGATGCGGTCAATACAGCCAGAACCACCCCTGTAACCCAAGTTAATTCGCGGGGTTTTTTAAACCCACCCGTAAGATACACACGAAATACGTGCAAGATCATCATTAGAACCATCATACTTGCTGACCATCGATGAACTGATCGAATTAACCAACCAAAGTTGGCCTCAGTCATTATGTATTGAACAGAGGAAAAAGCCTCTGTAACAGTTGGACGATAGTAAAAGGTCATAGCAAAACCCGTAGCTACTTGTACTAAAAAACAAGTAAGTGTAATCCCCCCTAGACAATAAAATATGTTGACATGAGGAGGAACATATTTACTAGTTATATCATCTGCAATCGCTTGAATCTCGAGACGTTCCTCGAACCAATCATATACTTTATTGAGATAGGTAACCCAAGAAAGACTCCCCCTCTGAGAGCCGTATATGAGAATTTCATCTCGTACGGCTCAAGCCGAAACACACAAATACTGGTTTCAACGGATATGGAATATAGAGTTTAAAACTTCTTGTGGCTTAGCCGCTTGACTCGATTTGACCCAAAGATACGAAGTAAGAAAAATCCGGAATCTCTTCTTTGTGATGATAATGCCAAGAAATAAAATCTCAAGTTGGCTCGTCCATCTTTTTTTATGTTAATCGTGACAGGCCTCTTGAATCTTCTCTTCCCTATCTCTTTTTTTTTTTATAGGAATTCTCTTGTTGAGACCCTATGAATCAATTGAAACCTCAGATTCATACTAGAACCACGATGATTTAAGAAAGCCAAAGCTAAACTCAAAGGTTTTCTGAGTAAAAACCATTTGATCATCACTTCTTAAATGAATGTAATAACTCAACAAAATCTAGAGAAAGAGGTTTCTTTCGGTCAAAAGAAGTATGAAGAAAAAAATTGTTTGATTTATAAAAGACCTATTTCCATTTTTTTAATCCGGTTGCGAGGTCTGAATAATAGGTATGAATCATAGTTCAAATAGTTCTTTTCTTGATCTATTCTATATAGTCCGTGCTCCAGAGACTAGAATAAATATCTGACGAGGTAGAATCATCTTGATAGAGATGACAGGTCCGTTCTCTGTATTATCAATAGGATCGATTATAACAAGTCACACGCTCATATTCCGGAAATGAAATATCGAAACAAATAAATTTCACGATCGAACTACCAGAATGGTCTATAAATCCAAGTCTTAGGTAATCTTAAGTTGAAGTATTAAGTATTTTAAGCATTAAGTAAGTATAAGTAAAAGAATCTTTTTTTATTGAAAAACTAGGACTTCCTAGTTTTTATGAACTAATTAATTGAAATTCCATCCAGTAAAACAGATGAATTATAAATTTCTAAAATAATAGATAGAAATATTGCAAATAGAGCCATTGCAACTCCCATAAGTGGTGTAGTCCCCCACCCTGGAGCTACTTTTCCATATTCCGAATTCAATGGTTTCAATAAACTCCCTACGCCAGTTCGTCTTGGCCCAGATCTAGAACTACTCTCAACGGTTTTTGTAGCCATAAATCCTCTTTCATCATGGGTTGAAATCTGTTGACTTTGTATACCATTCCGTTGTAGTTGTAAATAAACGACATTATCGTGATCCTTTGTGATCTTGAAATTATCGAAAAAATGGAAACAGCAACCCTAGTCGCCATCTCCATATCCGGTTTACTTGTAAGCTTTACTGGGTATGCCTTATATACCGCTTTTGGGCAACCCTCTCAAAAATTAAGAGATCCCTTCGAAGAACATGGGGACTAGTTGAAGTAATGAGCCCCCCATATTCATATTGGGGGGCTCATTACTTCAATGGAAATAATGAAAAATCATTTCATTTTTTAGTTGGAACTTTAGGTGGTTCTCGAAAAAAGATAGCGAAAAAAATTATTCCTAAAGTCGAAACTAAGAGGAATGTATAAACCAATGCTTCCATAGATTCGATCGTGGTTTACAATTATAGCTTCCACACCTATTCATTTTGGATCATTTACTAAATAAATTCGAAATTGATATTTACAATTTACTAACAATTTCCTATTACTAACTATTACTATCTATATAGTATGTATATATACTATATATAGATATAGTCATATCTTATTACTATTCTATTCTATATTTATATTGTATTATTCTTATTCTATTTCTAATCTTTCTATATTCTTCTAATAGAATTTATTATTCTATTTATATCTATTTATACATAAAAATAAGAAGAATATAGAAAAAAAAAATATAAAATAAATATATGAAATATGAAATAGATAATAGATTCAATTAATATCTAAAATCTAAATCCTAGCTTCATTATAGAGATTAACAAATTTGAAATACTAACTAGCTAAATACTATATATAAATATATAAATCTAATAGAAATAGAAATTTCAATACTCTAAATACTAGAATAAAATCAAAAAAAAAAAGAGAGGCAAAAGATGGCAAAGGAATTTTGTATCAGACTACTTGTCTCCTTGTAGTTGGATCTCCAAGTTTTTGGAATGCTCCAAATTCCACTTGAGCATCCAAATCTGGATCAATACCGGCAAAAACATCTCTGAACAAGGTTCTGGCGCCGTGCCAAATGTGTCCGAAAAAGAAGAGCAAAGCAAACGTAGCATGCCCAAAAGTGAACCAACCCCTTGGACTGCTACGAAAAACACCATCGGATTTCAAAGTAGCCCGGTCTAATTCAAAAATTTCACCTAATTGGGCGCGTCTAGCATATTTTTTCACAGTAGCAGGATCACTATAAATAACTCCATTGAGTTCACCACCATAGAATTCAACAGTTACCCCTACTTGTTCAACACTATACTTGGATTCTGCCCTTCTAAAAGGAACATCGGCCCTCACAATTCCGTCTCCATCTACCAAAACTACCGGAAATGTTTCAAAAAAGGTAGGCATACGACGTACAAAGAGTTCGTGCCCTTCTTTATCTCTAAATATGGGGTGCCCTAACCACCCAACAGCTATTCCATCCCCGTTATCCATTGAGCCTGCTCTGAATAATCCCCCTTTCGCTGGATTATTACCAATGTAATCGTAAAAAGCTAATTTTTCGGGAATTTTAGACCAAGCTTCCGATAAGCTCAGATTTTCGGCTAGTCCGGCCCCAACTCTTCGATATATTTCTTGCTGGAAGTACCCCTGATCCCACTGATAACGAGTGGGGCCAAATAATTCGATTGGGGTAGTTGCTGAACCATACCACATAGTTCCAGCAACAACGAAAGCTGCAAAAAAAACAGCAGCAATACTACTGGAAAGCACAGTTTCAATATTACCCATGCGTAATCCTTTGTATAGACGTTGAGGCGGACGGACACTAAGATGGAATAGACCTGCTAATATGCCCAACGTACCTGCTGCAATATGATGAGAAGCTATCCCCCCCGGAACAAAAGGATCAAAACCTTCCGCACCCCACGCCGGATTTACAGATTGTACTTTTCCAGTTAGTCCATAAGGATCAGACACCCATATTCCAGGACCATATAAGCCTGTTACATGAAATGCACCAAAGCCAAAACAAGCGACTCCTGAAAGAAATAAATGAATTCCGAAGATCTTGGGCAAATCCAAAGAAGGTTTTCCCGTACGTTCATCACAGAATATTTCTAGGTCCCAATACACCCAATGCCAGATAGCTGCCAAGAAGCACAAGCCAGAGAACAAAATATGTGCCCCTGCCACGCCTTCATAACTCCAAATGCCCGGATTCGTTATAGTTCCTCCCGAGATACTCCAACCCCCCCACGAATTGGTTATTCCTAAACGAGTCATGAAGGGTATAACGAACATGCCTTGTCTCCACATTGGATCAAGAACAGGGTCAGAGGGATCAAAAACCGCTAATTCATATAGAGCCATCGAGCCGGCCCAACCAGAAACTAGAGCTGTATGCATTATATGGACAGAAAGTAATCGACCGGGATCATTCAATACAACAGTATGAACACGATACCAAGGCAAACCCATGTGAATACCCCTTTCTGAAAAAGAAATAGACATTATGTAACTTTATCGCATTGGAAAAGACTAGACCATGTATTTCACCTGTTCGGTAGATTTTGTATAGGAAAGGATTAATATTTATTTGTATTCCCTTCTTTTATTTTTAATGAAATAGAATAGAAAGAGAAGGGAACAATTCTCTTTATTTATATTTCTAAGAACAAAGAGAAACAGATCTTATTCTATACCCGATAAGTACCAATACGCAATGGGAGGATTTTGAGGGAAAAAGAATGCATAGATACTCTTTTAGAATTCAAAATCATTCGAACAATCGGCTGATCCGATCGATCCCGTTCGTTACAATTTCTCTTTATTCATTCTGTCTTACTCTATGAACCTTCCAGTCTATATCTATATACTAATATTCTAAATTAGAATCTAGAATACTATAATTCTATCTATATAATAATAGAATAAGAATATTCAGTTCTATTTTAGATAATATATAGAATATAAGATATAAAAATAAGATATAAAATAAGAAAGAGAAAAAATGATGAAGACAATAAAACCATTGTTACGTTTCCATATTAAAGTAAAGTATAGTACTTCATTTTTTTCTTTATCTTAATGCCCATTGGTGTTCCAAAAGTACCTTTTCGGAGTCCTGGAGAGGAAGATGCAGCTTGGGTTGACGTATAGTGCGACTTGTCAGACATATTGGTCATATGGTATTTCCCCGTTATCTCCCCCGATCGAGTATTCTCTGTTTCGCCCAATCCAATAAATATATATATTCAATATTGTATTGATTGAACCATCAATAATTCGGAGCGTGAAGCACAATAATTCCTATTGGGGATCAATATTATCAATTAAAATAATTGATGGTTTACTTGGACTGAGAAAATAAAGTATCCAGGCTCCGTTCAGAGAATACCAAATTGGAAATGAAAGTAATAGAATGGGAGTGTCAATGTAGTAATATAAATAAGAAATATTAAATAAAGAATATAAAAAGAAAATAGAAATCTCATTGAATTCTTAATAAATTATGAAATTCATTAGTAATTCAATAGAATATAATATAACTTACTATAATAGAACTATAATAGAATCTTCTAATAGAATCTATTATGTAGAATATATGATGATTACATGATTACCACTTGTATCATAGGCTATTCTTAGACTTACTATAGGGATAATCTCAAACTGCCTACCAATGGAGTAGTATGATGAATACATCGAATATTTTGGGGAAAGGTATGAAACGAATTGAAAAAAAAAAAGAAGTGGTACTGGAATCATTTGACCTATATGTGCAAATGGAATTCGGGCAAATATTCCCCCGGAGTAGAACAAGAACCTAAAAGAATTGAAAGGGCCCATTCAGGAACAAGAAAATTACATCGTTATTTGAATTTCGATGAAACAATACATCAATGAGAAGTTAGTTCAATAAGTTCATAAAATTCTTTTTGATTTTCTACATTATAGAATATAGGGAAGGGGAAGGAGGGCAAAACTCATGTTAAAAAAAAGAAAAAGAAATAGGACTGGAATCGACACATTGATCTTTTTTTCGCAATTATTTTGAACCGTATGCATCCAAAGGTGCACGTACGGTTCCTCAGGGATGCAATTTTGCCCTAATCAACCGACTTCATCGAGAAAGATTACTTTTTTTAGGCCAAGAGGTTGATAGCGAGATCTCGAATCAACTTGTCGGTCTCATGGTATATCTCAGCATAGAAGATGATACTAGAGATCTTTATTTGTTTCTAAATTCTCCAGGCGGATGGGTAATACCAGGAATAGCCATTTATGATACTATGCAATTTGTGTCACCGGATGTACATACAGTATGTATGGGATTAGCCGCTTCAATGGGATCTTTCATTCTGGTCGGAGGAGAAATTACCAAACGTCTAGCATTCCCTCACGCTTGGCGCCAATGAGTTTTTTTATTTGAGAAAAAAAGAATACTATGCCTTCGCTGTATCGAATATGAATCAAATAAAGAATAAGTAATAATAGCATGGCACTTCGAGTTCGATATGAACAAACCATTATTGTTTTTTTCTAACATGAGATTTTTTATCGAGATAGTAGTATGAAAGAAAGGTTATTCCCAATTTGATTTTATGTGTCAAGCACAAGCAAGAGTCAATTTCAGCGTCACAAACCATTATTCTTCCACACCAGAAGTCTCTTTCTTATTTTTATGTTATGAGAGAAAGAGTCAAAAAAGATGGAAAAAATCATTTTCTCCTTCTTGGATCGTATCAAAAAGAAACTTTGGGATTGCTAAACCACAAACGAGATAAATATATAAAGCAACAGAACCATCATAGTATCTTTTTTACTACTACGAAAGGAAGGGTGGTAAATGGATCATTTAACGATTTGGATCGGATGGGTTCTATTTATTCTTTTCGATAGAATTTCTTCTATCGAAAAAATCAATTCCATTGCAGAGCCGTATGCAATGTACAAAAGATGCCCGTACGGTTGTTTAATTCTATTTTTTATTGTTATTTTGATTCCCCCTTACTTTAACCCAATCGTGCGATATATAGATAGAAGAACCGTTCATTATGTTATATCAATATCATCAGGGTTATGATTCACCAACCTGCTAGTTCTTTTTACGAGGCACAAGCAGGGGAATTTATCCTGGAAGCAGAAGAACTATTGAAGCTTCGCGAAACTCTCACAAAAGTTTATGTACAAAGAACGGGCAACCCTTTATGGGTTATATCCGAAGATATGGAAAGGGATGTTTTTATGTCAGCAACAGAAGCCCAAGCTCATGGCATCGTTGATCTTGTAGCGGTCGAAAATGAAAATACTGGGAATTCCGTATAAATATACGAAATCCATTGAGAAATTCGAATTTTCCGTGTGAATAGAAATCATTCATAATCATCAACCATCAGGTTAAGATCGATCTAAGCCAACCCGCTCTATTCTATCTAGAATGAGATTCTATAGACACGCCATGCCAACCATTAAACAACTTATTAGAAACGCAAGACAGCCAATAAGAAATGTCACGAAATCTCCCGCTCTTCGAGGATGTCCTCAGCGTCGAGGAACATGTACTAGGGTGTATGTGCGACTCGTTTAGTTCAGATCATGAGTTTGAAGAAATGAAAAAGTATCAACGACCACTACCAATGAATTAGGATAGATAGAGTGGAAGACGGCCATTTAATTGACTATTATCTAAAAATGAAGATCTATCATATACCTAATTATGTTATGAATTTATGGTTTCTATTGGTGCAAATCCAATCACTCCGTTTGAGATGAGAAGGAATTCTCCATTGGTAACAAATAGTTATCCATTAAGCGGAGGAAAAAGGTTATGCTCCTATTCTTGAAAAAACGGACTAACAGGGTCAGCTACCTAGCCAACTTTCATAATTAAATGCCGTCACTGTATGGATAGCTTTTTTGTGAAAAGGACTATTGCTTTATAATTAGAATTGAAAAAAGAATTCTAATTGAAAAATGGATGGGTAGAGCCAAAGAGTGTGAACTATACAAGTTCACAATCAAATTCGATGAAATGAAAGAAGAGGCTCCGGTGTATAGAGAGGACCTCACCGTTTCAGAAGTTGCCATAGAAACGAGGGAACCCACTATTCTTTTTTATTTAGTAGCAGTCGAATTTCTTATTTCCAGGCGATATACCTTGAAGAAAGAAAGAATCGTGGTCGGGAAGGTCATAGTCGCAAAAGCCATTGGAATTTATATTTTATATATCGGAAGAATCCGTTTTGTTATTAATCGACCGGAGGAAAAGGATGACTGAAAGAAGAGAAATCAATTAGTTATTCAAGAAAGTTTCATTTGATTCAATGACCAGAGTTAAACGAGGATATACAGCTCGGAGACGTCGAAAAAAGATTCGTTTATTTGCATCAACCTTTATAGGGGCTCATTCAAGACTTACTCGAACAACTACTCAACAAAGAATGAGAGCTTTGGTTTCCTCTCATCGAGATAGGAACAGGAAAAAGAGAGATTTTCGTCGTTTGTGGATCACTCGGATAAATGCGGTAACTCGTGAGGATAGGCTATTCTATAGTTATAGCCTATTCATCCACAATCTGTACAAGAGACAATTGCTTCTGAATCGTAAAATACTTGCGCAAATAGCCCTATCAAATAAGAATTGTTTTGATATTATTTCAAAGAAAATCATCAATCAAAAAGAAAATACAAATCAAATCAAGGAATAAAAGAATCTTAATAGAATCTATTATACAGGAAACAAGAATGATTGAAACAGGATTTCCCGGAGAATGGACTCCGGGAAGATAGAATAAAAAGAAATTAAGATTTGAGTAGTAGGAATAAACGAACATCTTTCAAGAAAAAAAGATTTCTTCCCCATTTTTACTTTTTTAGAATACAAGAATCAAATCTGGATTCTAGTTTTTTTCGAGCAAAACATTAATATGAGCTTGAGTTCCGATTGGAGTTTTGAGGAGTATATCTATTTATTTTTGGTTCTAGGACCAGTAGTTCTAGGGATCGACTCCACTCTCTCCAATTGTTTCTCATTATTACGAAAAGGTAACGAAGATAAAATACGAGCTTGTTTTATAGCAATAGTAATTAATCGTTGTTGTTTCAAGGTCAACCTATTCGTCCGTCTAGATAAGATCTTTCCTTGTTCACTAATAAATCGACTAATTAAACTCATGTTTCTATAATCGATTCGATCCCCCGATCCAATTGGGGGTAAACGCCTACGAAAAGATCGCTTGGATTTACGAAAAGGTTGTTTGAATTTATCCATGGTTTGCTTATTCCTTGTTTGTTTATTCCTTATATCTAAAATAATCTAGAAAATAGAATTCTATTTTTTTCTTATTCATTTAAGATTCGACCAAAATAGGATTTGGTTTGTATTATATATGTTAAGATGTAAAGTTCTTACTCTTCCCGCTACTTGGAAAAATCACACACGCACTCTGTTCCATCTATTTCTTTATTTCCCCATGAATTGTATACTTTTGACAATAGCGACAAAATTTTCTAAATTCTAATCGATTGGGTGTATTGTGTCGATTCTTTTGAGTAATATATCTAGAAATGCCCGGCGATTCTTTATTGACACCCTTTCGAACACAACAGGTACATTCCAAAATCACTATAATTCTGATATCTTTACCCTTGGCCATGAACCTCCTTTTCATTTTGGATCGACTTCACTTTAGAACTCTCCTCATTTTCTTTTTGATCCGAACCGAACCAAATAAAAAGAAAAGAAAAAAAGAATATATATTCTATATCTATATTAATAAAAGTTACTAACTAGAAATGGAATTTGTAAATATTTTCTTTTTCGAATTATTAGAATTCGAATGACTTCGAAGTACTAGAATCTAAAATCTAATTACTATGAATTACTATAACTATAAAGAAAGAGAGTCATATTCATTAATAGAATAATATTAAGAATATCGTAATAATTAATTAATACAATTTTTTCTAACTATGGATTATTCCTATCCTAATCTCAGGATTTTCTTATTTCTATGTTAGAATCTCGGGGAACCGCCCCTAGACTGGATCCACATTTCCATTTATTTTCCCCCAAATTCTATCGTAGATTCACTGTATTTTGACTGAGGTTCGATACACTTTTTCTTTCTCTTTCGTCTTTTTTTAGGATAGGAAAGAAAAAGGGAGCGAAATTGGAGCCATGTTACGTAGAATTGTATCTCAAATCTTCTTCATTTCTTCACAGATCAATACAAGAATTCAATCAGGATTAAAAAAAGGGGAATGACAAGGCATCTGGAAATAAACGATTAATTTCTATCAATAGACCTGCTAAAGACCCAAACCATAGAGTGGTTAACACAGGTGCCGTTGAGAGATATGTTTTTATATCTCGCATTGAAAATCCTCCTTCTTCTTTTATTTTATATTCTTTTTTCTTATTTCTTTTAATTCTTTATTTGTATTGTATATTGTAATACATATATAGTCCTAGTTCGATATTCTAATACATAAATAATAGATAACCCGATCTTTTAGTTCAAGATCCTTTGTTTTTGCTCAAAATGAAATTCGAATTAGGAATTACTAACTAAAATGCGTATGTACAATGACCCAGCAGATGAGATTTTGCCGCCAAAGAATGACAAGAACACTCTCTACCTATATATAGATAGGTAGAGCAAAAAAGAAGGATGTGGAAAACAAGACATGGATTTTATACAATGACACTGTACAACAATTTTTAAAAGGGATGTAGCGCAGCTTGGTAGCGCGTTTGTTTTGGGTACAAAATGTCACGGGTTCAAATCCTGTCATCCCTACCTATTCTTTCTCCTATGGACAGTTACGAGGGATTCATTGAGTAAGATCGGGAAAATTTGGACATAATCTTTCCTTTGTACATACTATATGTACACAAGATTCCCTCGGGGGTAAAAAAATACTTTTCTTTACTTCTTTACAATCGTATCTACTGTTATAGGATATAAGAAAGCGCTCTTAGTTCAGTTCGGTAGAACGCGGGTCTCCAAAACCCGATGTCGTAGGTTCAAATCCTACAGAGCGTGATTCCGTTTATGTTATGTCGAATTACAATGAAATAACTTAACAAAACAAAGTAGAATTGCAACTCAAATTTGACCTCCTACAAGGAGGAGGTCAATCAAAAAAAGAGATGTTACTCAATCAAAGGTCCAACTGATCACCGCGCCTGTATTGTAAATATGCAGTTACAAATAATCCTGTTAAAGTAATAGGAATTAGACCTAAGACGATTCCAAATAGAAAAACTTCAATCATTTCGATTTGTTTTAGGGAATAAAAAGAGAGGTAAGATCTATCCCTAAATATTAATCTGAATTATCCGTGAATCTCAATGACCAGGCATTGGCAATTGACGCGGGAAGGAACCATAGAATACCTGAAATGAAATATTCTGAAAGGCTTTGATTTTGATTTTTGTAAATTGTTTCTTTCATTTCATTCATTTCAAATAAGTCGTATCTTGTTCAAACCAATAAATAGAGCTGGGGTTATAGTTGAAGCAGCCAGTAAAAAACCAAAATAACTAGTTAGAATAGGCATGAAAGAGCTAAATTAGATATGTTCTTTTACTACATCTACATATATGAATAAAACATTTACCTAAGTCTCAATCCAGATACGACGGTAAGAAAAACTAATTTAAAGAATTCGTTTAGTTCCAATTGAAA